AAGACCAGATATAATTTGATCATTATGAACAAATCCAAAATCTTTGTAGACAGAACTAATCATTAGCTCCCACCCGTGGGGTGAATGAAATCCGATACATAAATCCGTTATTAAAAGAATCAAAAAAGCTTTTATTGTATCACTTAAGTTATATAGGAATTCCTGAGTCCAAGAGTTAAGAATAACAAGTTCTTCATTACCTAAAATAGAATAGCCGCTTAGAATAACAAAACACATTATATTTGTTGATAAGTGGAAAATCATATGGATACGATCTTCGTTGTGTATCGTGATTAATTGAATCGTTTCTTTTTGGATTCCTATAGAAAGCTTTTGTAGATGTGTCTCCGAGTATTCCTTGAAAATTTCGTCTAAGAGCAAGATTTCTTCTAATTCTATGAACTTTTCTAGAAGATTTTTTTTTTGAATATCATTCCAAAAAATTTCGGATTGACCAGTATTCGACCAATTAGTAATCCAAGATTCCATACTTTTCATAAATGAGAGAGAAATCCCCCAAGGCAAAAAGACTATAGATGCAAGATACAAAAAGGGGGTAGGTGTTTTCTTTTTTGCCATTTTTCATCTGTGAATTGTTAATGAACCCCGTTGACTCTCTGTGATCTAATAGTTTTTTCACACGTGAGTTCTAGACAAGGTATCAAATCTATTTTTTGTTATTTTGTTTCAATATCTAGAGAGAAATAGACTAAGACTTCGATTCGAATTCAAATGAAGAAATAAGAAAAAAGAGTTTTGTTTTATAGTTATATTCCAGAGAATAAAATATAGGCCGGTTTTGACTCGACTAAACGTTCAGGTGAAACTTCAGTTAAGTTATCTTTTAGATTATATAAAAAATTTCTTGTATTTTTTCCTCTTGCTGAGAAAGCATTCCTTCTTCAACCCAATTCTTTTTTTTCTCAAATTTCAATTTCAATTGGTACGCGCAAGAAAAGGGCCAATTCCGCTACTTTTTCTTCCATTTGTCGTGGAGTCCAATTCTCATCAGCCCGGGTCAACGGAATAGTCCCCCGGCCTCTAATATTTAGATAAAGGATACAGCGAGCAGAAATACCCTCTTTGACTTCTAGTTTAATGGATTGAATATCCTTTAGACGGAATCGAAGGAATATGCGACGGTTTTTTCCAGGGAATCCCCAACGAAAAATACAACCCCTTCCTTTCTTTCTATCGAATCGATCATAACCACTACCTACATTCAAGGAAATTGTGCACCACAAATAAGAACTAATAAAGAGACCCGCAATCCCGTAGAAAGACATCACGATCCCTTGTGGAAAAAAAAGGATTTGCTGAGACGGAAAAAAAGATATCAAATTTTTACCAAGATAACTAGAAGTTCCAACCACTAAGAATCCTAATGAACCTAAAAAAACGACAAGGGCCCAGAAAAAATTACTTAGTTTTCGAGATCCCGTTCTAACTTCTATCCATATATGTTCTGATTGCCAACTCATCCTTGATCTGAAAAAAACGACAAGGGACCAGAAAAAATTACTTAGTTTTCGAGATCCCGTTATAACTTCTATCCATACATGTTCTGATCGCCAACTCATAGTTTATTTTATTTTATTGAAATTATTGAAATTTGGGGGAATACCCCAAATTATTTTAGCTTCCCTTTGCTGTTTATGAAGGAACTCTCATAAACTAGTACTAGTTTGATGTGAACTAGTACTAGTTTGAGATGAACCATTTATTTAGTAGTAGTAGTAAGGAATAATTCATGAAATTGGTTCAATCTAAAATAATAATAACATACCCCCCATACATATGATCCAAATATACATATCGATATACACCTAGATCCACCAACTTTACACATTTTAGTCATCAAATGATCCTGATCTATTTGAAACTAGCTAGAATTCATCTACCTATAGATCATTTTCTGCAGACATAAGAACTTTTTCGGCAGAAAAAATTAGACCCTATTTCCCCCAAAAAGATCTGTGTCATGCTCCAAATCTTAGTTTCCAAAAAAAGGATGAGCCCCCGGATCTAAACAATCTTGTTTTTTTGAACATGAAGAAATAAAGAAGCCATTGCAAGTGCCGGAAATACTAAGCCTACTAAAGGCACAAAAATAGAGGGAAAATGGAAAGTTGTCATAAAATGGAGTACCTCGATTGACTATTTGCACCTGTTATTTTTTTTTGAATATTTTAGATTTCTAATAATTAAAACTCTTAATTCTAATTATTACGAATTTTTAAATTCATAGTAGAGATATAAGTATCTAAAGCGGATCTATTTATAGAAATAGAATAAGTCCAAGAAATTTAGAACTAAATAGATGGACTTATTCGTGAAAGATATGTATGACAATTTTTTATTTCTTTTTTACTTCAATTCTGATAAGCTAACTACTTGTTTCCTACAAATCCACTAATTAAATCAACTAGTTGAACTTAGCGTACTCTAGTTGAGTAGAATTTGACTTCAAAGGAAAGAAGCCGTGGAACTGCAATAATTCACTAAGAACGGTTTTTAAAAGATTACGCGGTACGATTAGGTCGAATAAGCCCTTCTCGAATAAATTTTCAGTCTCTTGTGAACCTTCCGGTACTGTTATCTTCAAGAGTTCTTCAATTACTCTTTTACCCGCAAATGCAATGTAGGCGTTGGGTTCGGCAATAATGATATCTCCCAACATGCCAAAACTAGCTGTTACCCCACCGGTAGTAGGGGATGAAAGAATTGGTACAAAAAATAACTTTTCCTTTGATTGAAAATCATATAAGGCAGAGGATATTTTGGCCATTTGCATCAAGCTCAAACTCCCTTCTTGCATGCGTGCCCCCCCCGAAGCACACACTATAATAAGAGGTAGAGATTGGTTGGTAGCGTACTCAATTAAACGGGTGATTTTATCCCCAACTAAGGATCCCATACTACCTCCGATAAACTCAAAATCCATAACCCCAATTGCTACAGGAATATCATTTAGTCGACCTATGCCTGTTTGAACAGCCTCCGTTAATCCCGTCTTTGTTTGATAAGAATCAATATAATCTTCATAAGGTTCCTCATTGAATTCATCCGAATCCAATTCATCTGAATCCAATTCATCTGAATCCAATTCACCCGAATGCAATTCATCCGAATGCAATTCATTCGAATTGTATTTATCCGAATCCAATTCATCTGAATTCAATTCATCCAAATCCAATTCAGATGAATTGAATTTATCTGAATCCAAATAAGGTTCTTCCTCAATGAACCTAGATGAATTGAATGTACCCGAAACCAAATAAAGTTGCTCCGCGATTTCATCCTCATCCAATCCACGAGCCGCCCACTCCAACCCCAACTTCGGTAGCTGATTTATGAACTTCAAATCCCTGATGATATCAGAAAAATCCTCATTCCACATCAACCATTTGGACCGATCAAAATGATAATCTATAATAATTTTCATATATTCATTTTTCTTTTTTCGCAACTTCTGTAAAACTGCATATAATAGGTCATTTCTCAGTCTTTCGATCCACATATCCCCAAGTACTTTTTGAATCGACTCCAAATACAAGTCCGCGATTAGGCGAATCAGACAATCAATTTCCGTTAGAATGTGCTTTATTGGCTTCCAATTCTTTTTCTTTTCTTCTTCTTCTTTTTGACTAAGAAAATCTCGAAGCTCCTCCTCGAGATCGCGAGACACCAAATTTTCGTCCATAGAATCCCAGGTGTCGGAATCAATCGAACTTTCGATTCTTTCTGAACTACTCATTTTCAAGTGATATTCGCAAGATTCACAAATTTTTAATTTTACAACTTGCTTATAATTTAAGTTATAACAATTTTCGCATAGAACCCACAAATGTCGATATTTTTGACTTGAATCGAGATCGTTAGATCTAGTCAAATCACCAGTGTCCCCCCCGATTTCAAGACCTTTATTAAGGTTTTCAGCCCTACTACTCGAATCGTCAGTACTATTTTCAATAGTCAAAAGATTGTCCGCCGATTTTCTTATAACTTCAAACTCGCTTGTTAATTCTTTACATTGAATGGTCATAAAATAAGACTCCCTTCCTGTAAAATGATGAATAGTTATAGCTCACTTTGATGTGGAAACGTAAGTTAAGTATGGAAACGTAAGTTAAGTATGGAAGTCTAGTTATAGTGATTGGCACTGTGATACATAATTGCTTAATTCTTCAGTATACCGAAACTTCTCACTTTGCTGTGGAAATGTGGAATCGTAGTTATAGTCATTGGGACTATGATACATAATTCCTTAATTCTTCAGTATACCGTCAATTCGAATCCCCGTCAAGCAGTATCAATTGGAATTGATCATATCCTCAATTCGAATCTTTGTCAAGATTCAATTATTATTATACGGTCAATTCGAATCTTTGTCAAGATTCAATTATTATTATATGGTCAATTGAAATCTTTGTCAAGATCAATTGACCATATCCTCAATTCGAATCTTTGTCAAGTATTCTATTGTCCACTTGTATATCTGTCAATTATTCTAGCGTGAATTTGAATATATTGACATATATTCCAATTAGCTATTAGTTCTTATCCGACTAAACAATCACTACTAACAAGAAGTGTGAAAAAGGATTCTCTTTTCTTTTTTTTGTGGGAATCTGGAGGTAAGACTTCACTATGATATGAATAGGATCAAATTCCTTTCATTCGAAACAGAATGATAAACAGTTTTTTCCTGTGTCTTCGCATCGAACAACAAAAAAGAAAGATTTTTTCTTTCCTAGAACCTAGAAAGAATCTTTTCCTAAAATCTTGTCTAATAGTCTAATAACTAAAGTAAGAACTATTACAACATGGAACAAAAAAGACAAAATGCAGGATGGGTCGAAAGGTTTATGATACTTCGAAAGAATAGACCAATCCGAAGGATCCATAGGTTTCATTGTGAATCCAAGACAACAATAGAAACACTTGAGTCTTAGATTTTTGAAGACAAATCTGCGATATCTAGAGATATAAAATATGTA